TAAAAAAAAGGATCAACGGTTCCAATTTCATCTCTATCGAATTTTTATATCAGAATAGCAGGTATATCCATGATTCAACGGGTCAGGTCCACTTACTTTTTCTTATTTTCCTTTCTACTCTTTCCCGTGGATTTGATTGATACACTGCAAAAGAGGACTATGTAGTTTGTTCATTCAAGAGGTAACTTATCATTATTCATAATAATTCAAATTGATTGAACAAGTGTTTAACTTGCTAATTATTATACGCCAATTCTAACTCAGTATAATAATAATGTAATGGAGTAATGTATTGTGTCCTTAGTGACTTTTTACTAGAAATCTTTTTTTCTATTTGAAGGGAGAATAGAAATACTATGGCTGTAATTTTCTTTTTATGAAAAACCCAAAGCCCCTTATCGGATTTGAACCGATGACTTACGCCTTACCATGGCGTTACTCTACCATTGAGTTAAAGGGGCTTATTTCATTGAATTCCTGAATGGATCGCTATGTCCATAATATATTTCTATGTACATATTATATTGCATACATATTACATATCATATACAGAATTCATATACAGAATATATATACAGAAGTACAGACAGCAGCAGTAGACTCTTGGTTGCTAGTGTCTTATTCTTGAATAATAGTCTTGAATAGAATAAAATAGATTTACCTAGCAAATCTGAGATAAAATCCAATGCACTGTTTCAAGACCAAAGCGCATTACTTTATTTTTATTGATTTTTATTGACTGAATCGAGAATAAAAATAAAGTTCCCTTGCATCTACACCGACCTAAATTTAATGATATTTAATCAAATCCTAGAATGAAGAGATTATACTTAATGAAGAGATTATACTTGTACTGTCCCCCGAACTCAAAAATTTTGATGATTTCTTAATCATGCTTACTAAATTACTAAATATAGGGTTTGTGAATGTCCTTGAGATAAGAATATCTCATCTTAACATTGAATGAATCAATGAATGAAAGAATGAAAGCGAAGTAAATAGAACTTAACCCCCCGTTGTACCGAGGACTCCCTAAAAAACCTTCCTTTGGTTTTTTTCTATTTCTATTAGACGAAATGGTATATCTTTTTATTTTTTATATAGAATAGAGTGGGGAATATCGATTCTAATGAATGATTCAGGAATATGAATCACAAACTAGGAAAGGCGAAAAATCCCTTGTATTTAATCATAACATTCCATTATTATTTAATCATAGCATTCCACTATATTGACAAAAAAAATATATATTTATACTATGATCATAGTATGATAGCGGTTATGCAAGTAGCCCCCATCGTCTAGTGGTTCAGGACATCTCTCTTTCAAGGAGGCAGCGGGGATTCGACTTCCCCTGGGGGTAGGGTATACTACGAAAGGAAGTTGATCGTGGATTATTACCAATAAGCCTAAAAGTGATTCTTTGTGGGTCGATGCCCGAGCGGTTAATGGGGACGGACTGTAAATTCGTTGGCAATATGTCTACGCTGGTTCAAATCCAGCTCGGCCCAATAATTCGACAATCTACCATGAGAGGGTATAACCCTCTCTTACAAAAACAAAAAAGGACTCGATACGGAGATAAAAAAGAATAAAAATTTCCGCTCTATTGCCTATTTATTTCCCGGGGATTGTAGTTCAATTGGTCAGAGCACCGCCCTGTCAAGGCGGAAGCTGCGGGTTCGAGCCCCGTCAGTCCCGTGTCAGATCGACTAAATACATTAATAAATTCTTTCAAAACACAAAACAATGAACGGGAAACGGGTTGGAAAATTTCATTCCCAAAACAAGGAGGGATACTTCTTTTTTTTTCTTCCCTTTTCGTACAAGAAAAGAATATGTTGGTGGGTTAGTTCAATTAGTGCTAGCACTGCAGTAAGTATTTCAAGAAAGACGAGATATATTTTATCGACTGTTCCAGATCCATGGAATGCAAAAGAGTACTCTATTTTTTTGAAGGGGACAGACAGACACAAAACAAATGGAATTCCCAATAAAAAGAGATGTCAAAAAATTCCGCGGATAGAATGCTTTTTTCTATTTAAATAGAAAAATCTCTCTTTTTGGTTCCTTTTTTTAGAACCTCAATTAGTAATTGAATCAAAAAATGGATTTCTTTCAAATTGCACACTGAGTTTTTGATATAGACTCCCAGTGTTAATAATCTACGGAAGCGGTTTTTTCTTAGTTGAGGTTGGAACTGCGTGAATAATGGAATTGGAAAGGTGATAATATGATCCTTCATCAGATAATTATACATGGGAGGTGTAAGGTAATACAAAAAAAAGAACAGAAAGAAATCATAAATATAAATAATATAAATAAAGGGTTTTGATCGGGAATCCAAGTTGGGATTCGGTATGATTAAACGAACTTCCTATGTTATACTATTCCATTTTTGACGACGAATTCATTTCAGAGTTCAGCTATTGTTATTCATAATATTGATCCGATTCAAAACCATCGAGAGGTAATTCATCCATTGGATTGAAAGGAGAAGGACTTGTCATCTCTATGGGATTAAAATGGGATTAAATCCCGGGTTATTGTGAAAATTTGATTTTCGATTATGGAAGTAAATATTCTTGCATTTATTGCTACTGCACTATTCATTCTAGTTCCTACCGCCTTTTTACTTATCATTTATGTAAAAACAGTCAGTCAAAACAATTAATTAATTAATTTGAATTAAACGGAGTAAACTTTTTTTAATTCAAGAATTCACGAAATAAACTGAAAAAATTTTCGTATCTTAAACCTTAAATGAAATAAGACGACTACAATTCCCAGTATCCAGTATATAAATCGTATAGTAGAAAGAACTAGATGAATCTTTCTACCATACGATCTACATATTAGTATCATTTTAGTGTAGAAAGGTATAAAGTTCTACAATGTGTAAAGCTGTACTCTATAATACTCTCTAATATATAGAGAGTTTAATCTAACTGAGGATTAAACATATTATCTTCGTGTATGCATATGTGGATAGCAATTCCACACATGGAATTGCTATATCATCCCAGTCTATTTTTTTGATATATTTTTTTGTTTTGATCAATCTGAAAGAATCATTTTCTTCTTATGTCTTAGGGTTCTAATGACTATATTTTTATATCATTTTAACTAGGAATCCAGGTATCTATCAAAAGAAAGGAATCCCATCAATGAAGTAAAAACCATAGGGGTGCATAGTACTAAAATCATTAGCAAACTTTCAATTTATTGAGTAGTTTCGCGAGCACTTCTCGGGTTTTGAAAAGGAAGAGTAAGCCTCACCGATTTTTAACGGTACCGCCTCAACCGTGCTATGAAATGTGATTTGATAAAGCATAAATCGAATTTCTATAAGATAATTGATTTAGATAAAATAAAGGTGCGTTAAATGTGCAATATGTGACTCACTTTACTCTTATCTATAGTATCTTGTTCGATAAGCACCAAGTCTATACCATTTTTCATAGAAAATCCATATGCACTTAACAAAATAAATTACAAAAGAAATTCTTCTTTGAACAGTAATGGAACAATAAAGAGAGAAACAACTCAACAAAAAGAATAATAAAAAAGAATAATAAAAAAGAGGGGTCCGGTCGTCCTACGTATCCGTCTCTAAGCCTGCTAAGAGTTCGTTGATTGAAATTCGGAAGAATTTTGTTGGAAAAAAGTTCCTATCATAGAGATCCGTTTCAAAATACAAAGAAAGCAAGCAGTGAAATATCTCTTTGAGAGAAAGAGTATGATTCAGAGAATACATTACTTCATTCGAATAGAATGGAATTTAAAATAAAAATGAAGATCCTTGGCCTTGGATTCTCTTTAGAGTTCAAAACGCGTTGCAGAACGATCTAGAAAACAATTAATATAGCATGATTCCTCAATTCAATTAAATTAGTAATACCCTTATAGTCCACTTCTTCCCCACACTACAAGTGATAGGGAAAATGTAAAGACTACCATTAAACCAGCCCAAGCAAGACTTACTATATCCATGTGAATTATGCCCCCTTATCTCTATAACCATCAAGGAATTATTCTATTGTTACTCACTACTAATAGTATAGTCGAATCGATCCAACATAGTCAAAAAGGGTATTCTGATCGAAAACTCTTGCTAAACCAATCAAATAAACCCACTCATTGTAGAAAGGGATTCCTATATCATTTCGAATCTTGAAAGAGAAAACATAAGCAAAACAAAATACGTAGTAACCTCTCGAAGGGATGTTACTAATGGAACATGTAGTAATTAAGGTCTATTTTTTTCTTAATCCTCAGAAGGAAAAAGAACAATCACTATCTAAATGCCTACTTAACCTAATTTGTACCTTTTACCGATACTCCAATTTAAATTCAAATTAACTTTGAATGATTCATCCAATTGATTGGATACCCGAGCATTCCTAGATTCTTGTGAGTCCGCCATATATCGTGTATGTGTATAAAGGATCTTCCGTCCTTGCCACAAGTATTGGAATAGAATTCAATCTCCTATTCCTACCGGGGTGTCCAATCAAATTCAAGGTCCAGTCATCAAACACTTGATTAGTAGTCCAAAGATTAGTGAGTAGTAGTAGAGGGGGGTCGGGAAGTCTCGCTAACCCCCTTAACCACACGAATAACTTGTTGCATCTAGGATTTACAATCTTTTTGAAAACCCCAGCCGGATACTTTGAATCAAACAAGTACCAACAGCCCGTTTTCTCCGTTTCTGCTGAAAAGGAATTCGGCGATTTCTTATCAGCCGAAGAGGGGATTTCAAGGTTTTTTGATTAGGCGGCACCCGGATTTGAACTGGGGAAAAAGGATTTGCAGTCCCCCGCCTTACCACTCGGCCATACCGCCAAAATGATATAAAAAGAGATGCATTTCTCACGTGCTACTAAACTGCTTTTCTTGTCCTTGGAACTTTATTTCCTTTTTTCTTAAGCCCCCCCCCTTTTCTTTTCCTAAAAAACTTCCCATCTTTTTTGATTGGATTGGAGCCACAGTATCCTAGT